CTCGTTCGATCATTTTTCAATCATTCATTGAATGATAAATCACTACAAGTGACGGAGAGACACGATTTAAATAACGAAAAATAAAATATTTCAAAATTGTATCTAAAATGACCGGAAAAGTCGAAACAAGACCGGATATAATTTGATCATTATGATCAAATCCAAAATCTTTGTAGATAGAGCCAATAATTAGTTCCCAACCATGGGGCGAATGGAATCCTATGCATAAATCGGTTAATAAAAGAATAGAAAAAGCTTTTAGCGTGTCGCTCAAATTATATAGAAATTCTTGAAGACAAGAGTTAAGAAAAATAAGTTCTTCATTACCTAGAATAGAATAAAGACTTAGAAAAAGGAAATAAATTAGATTTCTTGAGAAATGTAAAATCATATGTATACGACTCTGATTGTGCAGCTCAATTAATTGGATCGTTTCTTTGTAAACTACGGCATGAAGTTTTTGTAAACTCCCTTCCGGGTATTCCTTTAGCATTTCATCGAAGAGGGATAGTTCCTCTAATTCGATGAATTTTTTTAGAATACCCTTTTCTTCAATATTGTTCAAAAAAATTTCGGAGGTCCTAGTATTCCACCAATTATTAACCCAAGATTTCAGACTTTTGTTAAATGGAAATGAGAGAGAGATCCACCAAGGCAAAAATACTATAGATGCAAGATAGAGAAGGGAAATAAATGTTTTCTTTTTTGCCATTTGGCCGTTTGTGAATTTTGAAATGAACTCGTCTCATTCGTCGACTCTATAGGATACTAATATTTGGATCAAATATCAATTCTATTCCATTACAAGTCTCGAGCATATAATCCTATTTTTTTTGTGATTCAGTACAGTCGTTGGTCCTTGAATTTAGAAAAAATAGAGGAAAACAATATACAATATTTTTGTTCTAATCAGAGTTCGGCAGAAACTTCAGTTAAGTTCTGCTATAGAAAAAAGAGAAAGAGAATTCTTGAGTTATAGTTTTTTCTTTTAAGAAAACATTCACTTTTTTTCAAAATACTTCAATTGGTACACACAAGAAATAGGCCAATTCAGCGGCTTTCTGTTCAATTTCTCGTAAAGTCCAATTCTCATCGATACGAGTCAAGGGAATGGACCCCTGGCCTCTGATTTCGATATAAAGTATAGGACGAGAAAAAATACCCTCTTTTACTTCTATTCTGATGGATTGAATGTCTTTCATAAGGAATCGCAGGAAGATCCGACGATTTTTTCCAGGAAAGCCCCAACGAAAAATACACACTATTCCTTCTTTTCTATCGAATCGATCATAACCGCTACCCACATTCCACACAATTGTGCACCACAAATATGAACTAATAAAAAGACCCGCAATTCCATAGAAAGACATCACGATTCCTTGTGGAAAAAAAAGAATTTGCTGATAGGGAAATAATGGTATAAAATTCATACCAAGATAACTATAAGTTCCAAAAGTTCCAACCAATAAAAACCCTAATGCACCTAAAAAAAGGATAAGGGCCCAGCAGAAATTACTCGGTTTTCGAGCCCCCGCTATAAGTTCTATCCATATGCAGTCTGATCGCCAACTCATACTATACTAGATCTAGTTACATTATATTGTAATTGGGAGATAACATAGCCCCAATAAATTTGACTTTAATTTGTTTGTTTCCGAAGTAACCCTCATCAACTATCACTAATATGATATGAACCTTTAGGAGTAATTCATTAATTGTTTACAGTTAAACGAAAAAATAACATCCCTTTTTTCTATATATGATTTCTTATAGATATCCACAGACATGTAAATAGATTTACTTTACGCTTCATAAATTTGCCCTATACCCCATTTTTTTAATGTATTTTCAAAAAAGCTATGAGTCATTTACTTACTTCTGCTCGGAGGAAACTACCCTTTAATACCATATTCTACTAAATAGATATTTAAATAGATATTTATGTTATGATCCAAGTAAACCTAAGTCTTAAAAAAAAAGAAATAAGATTTACCCCCATAATACCTAAAAAATCTTGTTTTTTTGAACATGAAGAGATAAAGAAACCATAGCAATTGCCGGAAATACTAAGCCTACTAAAGGCACAAAAATAGCGGGTAAGTTGCTGATAGTTGTCATAGAATTGGGTACCTCGATTTAATATTTATACCTTTAATTTATTGTTATATTAACATTTTAACCTGTTATTGTTATAAAGATATCTTATACTTCATATATAATTATATAGAATTATACTTAAGTGAGTATTGAATATATACAATGAGATATAAAATATAAGAGTCTAGTATATATATATTAAGATATAATAAGGAAGAAATAGAATAGGGAGTATAAATACTAATATAGAGAGATACTAATATCTAATCTATTCTAGTAAGTATATAATAAATGTAATGGAAATAAAAAGTGTAAATAAACGGGCTTATACATCTTTCTATATGAAATAGATGTATGATAATCCACTTTTTTATTATTTTATTTATTTTTATTATTCTTAATT